GATTTCTTTTAAACAAGGAATTAAGGAAACGGGATTCAGATTCAAAATACAAGGCAAACGGAAAAATTTTTCATATATTTTGTATCATTTTGGCGGCATGGCCGAGCGGTAAGGCGGGGGACTGCAAATCCTTTTTCCCCAGTTCAAATCCGGGTGTCGCCTGATCAACAAAAGAATAGAAATACCTTCTTATGTTTTGCTGATATAATTTGCAAACTTTTTTCCAGCAGAAGCAAGTGGAGGAAAAGGATTTTTGATACTTGCTTGATTCTAAGTATCTGGGGGTTCTGTTCTCTAAAAGGCTGTAAATCCCCTTGCGTATAGAATTAAAGGAAAGATCCTATTCTATTAGTTCTATTAGTGAAAAGGAACAGGTAAATCGTGATAGTCCTTCCATTACTAATGGAGTGTCTACTGACCGGGTCTTTAATTAGATTGGATAGCAGGACAGAAATAGAATTAAATTTATAGTTTCGAAAAGGCCGAAAGATGCTTTGTATACATATTCATGTAAGTCTTTGAGTGCTCCGGCATTCAATCTAATTAATATTGATTGAACGTCTAATTGGCTTTTACTTAAAATATATTTCTAATAGATCTAATTACAGTACAAAAATCAATTTTTATTTTTTCTTAACCCCCCAGTCAAGAACATAATAGGACGTCTTCCCATTGTTTCATAGAGACAATAGGGAGACGGTAAGGATTAGATCAAAATCAAATGGGAAAGGTGGTGTGGTAAAGAAGGAAAGAAATAGGGTATGTGATAGATGGTGATCTATCTTCCTTCTCTATTTTTATACTTTTTACTTAACTAAATGAAGAGCAACAAAATAAGGAATAGGTTTTTTTCTACATCTTAGTATCATTTCTTTGATACTTCCAAGGGGGTTTCCGCATATTTTGCTTGGGCTTAATCTTTTCTAATTATACTAGAAATCGTATAAGAACTTGTTATAATTGGATTTATTGGATTGTTTCATCAACGGTGTTGGGTCAGAATAACTTTTTGACTCTGCGCCAGTGATTCCCCTATTATTTATTAGTGAACAATAATTGAATAATTCCTTCATAGAGATAGAGGACATAATTCACATGGATATAGTAAATCTCGCTTGGGCTGCTTTAATGGTAGTCTTTACGTTTTCCCTTTCACTAGTAGTATGGGGAAGGAGTGGACTCTAGAAGTACTACTAATTGAGTTTAGGAACTAAACAGTATCACTTTTTTTTATAGATCGTTCGGCAAAGTCGGCAAAGTTTTTTTTATTTAAAATTTCACTATTTCAATTTAAAATTTTATTTTTAAATTGAAATAGAAATGAAAAATATCTTCATTTCGAAATTCTCTTGGATTTTAGTTGAGTAATGTATTCTATGAATAATAAATATATATGAAGAATACTCTTTCAATCAAAGAAATATTTCAATTATTTCCGTGTTCGTATTTTGAAAGTAAAAAAAGTAAAAGGAATACAAATGGTAGGAAATTTATTCCAACTGAATTCTTCATAAATTTTCTATTTCGATGAACTGACTCTTACCAAAGTTAGATATGGACCATGAGGAAGAACGGAACTTTTTTTTATTTTGTTTACCTCTTTACTGTTCAAAGATCAAAGAGAAAACAATTCGGTTATTCCATTACGTGGATACACATTGGGAAACAACATAGTAGTTGTCCAACGAGATACTGCACATCCTAAAATATTGTCTTGGGCGAGTCACATATTGCGCCGCTTGTTTTAGTTTTACTATTTTCGAAATTTTATTTATGTTTTGCTTGTTTTATTGAACCCATTTCATATCATGGTTCAAACGTTAAAAGTCGACGGGTTTTACTAATCCTTTTCGAAATCCGAAGAAGTTCCCATGGATCATTTGTCAACTCCTCAATCAATGACTTCTTCGATCGGGATTCGTATTGAAAATAATAAGAAATCTAGGAATTCTAATCGTAAAAGTCGCTTTCGATTATTTCAAATTAATTTAATTGAAATCAACACAAATTAAATACAAATAGATAAAGCAAAGAAATAGAATTGGGATACTATATAATATACATTATCACTATATATATTATATATACGTAATTAAATCGATTTCTATATATATAGAAAAGGAATATGATGATACTATTGTAGATTGATCTATATTAATCTATATTAAATTAACCCGCATTACAATACAACTTTATACACTACAATAACAATACTAGATAGTATGGTAGAAAGAAATATCTGAATCTTTCTACCATACTATCGTATCTCATAGAATACGACTGATTCTAGTCTGCCCATTTCAGTTAAGACGCGAAATTTGTATCCTTTTCTTCTCTGCAATTATTGATAAGAAATAAAAAATCAAGTTTAATTCAAATTAATCACCTTGGCTGACTGTTTTTACGTATATTATAAGTAAAAAAGCAGTAGGAACTAGAATAAACAGTGCAGTAGCAATAAATGCGAGAATATTTACTTCCATAATCTCATTGTTTAATTTTTCTTTAATTCGCAATAACTCGGGAGTTAATCCCATAGAGATAATAAATCTTTCGCCTGGAAATTCAATGGGATGCATTACATCTCGATGATATCGAATCGGATCAATATCATGAATAACAATATCGGAGCTATCAAATCGATTCATCGTCAAGAATTGAATAGTATAACATAGGACAATCTTTTATCCATACTGAACTCAAAATTTGATTCCCGATACAATCAATAATTCCTTTATTTATTTATCATTCTTTTCCATTCTTTCTTTTCTATAACCTACCGCCCTCTTTGTACAATCATCTGATGAAGTATCATCTAACCGCCTTTCCACTTACCATTGGTTCTAAACAAACCCCAACAAACAATAGAAGCTCAATGAAAAAAAAGGAAGGAGCTAAGTTATAAACTCCTTTTTTTAATGATCCAATCTTCTTGGAAAACAAAAGAAGTATGATAAAGACGAGTACAAATTCCGGTATAAAAAAATCGAATATTCCATCAAATTAACTATTTTTTTATATATTTATATATAAATTTAAAAAGTTTGTTCTTTCAAGGAAAAACCCTTATAAAATATAATAAAAAAAAAAAAAAAAAAATGCATTACCTCGCTAATAAAAAAGTGATCCTTGTTTGATCTTTATTTTTTGAATATCCTCTTTCATTGGATTAGTAATGGGACGCATATATCAAAAGCTCAATGCGAAATTTGAATGAGATAGATTATTTCAAATTAGTAAAATTTGAAATTGAGGTTACACAAAATAGGGCCCGAAAAGGATATACTTTTATTTTAATCTTAAAAAAAAAGTATTCTATACTATTCTATACACAGTAACTATGTTCAATTTATTTTATATTGTACAAATTCCATTTATGTATGGACTCCCGGGAAACATACAATACTCTACTCTATTTCATATTTCACAGATCGGGAGTAATTGAAAAAGCCAGACCCAGTACGGTATCCCGTGGAATCCTGAATCTGATGCTAATAATATAATAATTGTACTAATCCACATATGCCTCTCTCCCATCAATCGAATCGGTACTAGTCGAAGAAATGGAAATTCCCCCATTTGGTTGATGATAAATGTGAAACGAAAAAGAAAAAAAGAAGAGGGATCGCTGTTGGGAATGAAATTATGTTATTTGGACTTCTTTTCACAAAAAATAGAGAGATGAATTGATATAGTTTTTTATTGGATTTGGATTCGTCGGGACTGACGGGGCTCGAACCCGCAGCTTCCGCCTTGACAGGGCGGTGCTCTGACCAATTGAACTACAATCCCAAGTAAATACCATAATAAAATAAAGTATACATATTTTTATGATTTCATTCTAACCCTTTCAATTTCGATTAGAATTGGCGTGTTGTAACAGAGCTGCGAGTGTGATATATCGATACCCATATGTATATGTACTTTAGTGAGAGCAGCCGGTATTACTAGTAATCCTTTCGTTATTGCCAAATCAATTGGATAATCACTCGTTCAATCAAAAAAGTTTTTTTTTATTTACTCTTTTCCTTAAACTTTACTTTATAGTTACGGATCCTGATATGAATCTAGATCATTAGCAAGATAAGAATTTCTTGTAAAAAGAGAGTAAATAAATAGTGGTATAGATATATCATAAAATGGATTTCTTCCGTATTGGGATTGGGGGATCGGGCATTTCTGGAGAGCAACAAATGGGTTATATTATATCATTTCATGGCGGATCGGCAAATTATTGGGCCGAGCTGGATTTGAACCAGCGTAGACATATTGCCAACGAATTTACAGTCCGTCCCCATTAACCGCTCGGGCATCGACCCAGGAAGAATCAATTCCAGGCTTATTGATAATCCACGATCAACTTCCTTTCGTAGTACCCTACCCCCAGGGGAAGTCGAATCCCCGCTGCCTCCTTGAAAGAGAGATGTCCTGAACCGCTAGACGATGGGGGCAGACTTGCACGACCGCCATCATACTATGTTCATAGTATGAATAGTTTTTTAAAATTGTCAATATAATGGAATGGTATGACTCGATACGAAGGATCTTTCCGTCTTTCACGATTCTTTCTATACAATTTTTTTCGATAAAAGTTTGGTTCAAAGGCCACGCCGAATCTCTTTATCCGAATCTCTTTATCAATGATTCAATGAAATATCTTGGATCTATGTTAAATTAGTGGATACATGTATCACTCAAATGAATTTAGTTATGATGTCAATTAGGATAGTCTTGAAACAATTCATTGTATTGATATTTATCAAATCCAATATCAATAAACCTTTTATTTTACCTATATTATATACTCTATATTAAATTATATTAAATTATTTAATTTACTTTTACTGGATAAAGAAAATTTTTCATTCCTGAATGAACCCTTATACTTATTATAAGATATATCTATGTACATCTATTATAATAAGTATATATACTAAACTCATAGTGTCTTTATTCAGGAATTGGATCAAACAAGCCCTTTTAACTCAGTGGTAGAGTAA